AAACCTTTTACAGGAATCTTTCATAAAATTCTCAACTAATATTATCAACTAATCAAAATGGTTCGTTATTAGACCATGTATTTGATTCGCCAAATACAGCATTATTGTATACTCTTTCATATATATGGCGCAACCCAACCCTTGTTTTTCAAGTTTCCAATTTCTTACCCCCTTTTGAATCGAAAGACCTAAATAATTCGAAATTCACTCTTGACAACGAGATATGTTGTATATGTATATCCTAGATGTGAAAATACGCGGAATTCTATCGGGAAAGGGTAAAGGAATAGGCTGGACATAAATCAATATACTAAATAAGAACTTAGTTCCAGTGCGATAGAAATAATGAATCATAAATTCAATTTAAATATTTAAATATAGTTTCGAGTTCGACTTTCGTAGATAATATCGAAAGGATTGTCTATAATGATAGACAAATAAAAGACTTTCTCAAGATTTTTGTTCATCCATTTGATATTTTTTTTTTGAAAATCAGTTGAGTGAACTTGAGAATTCACTCATTGAAATTGACTAGAATAAGTAAAAATGGAATAAGTGAACAATTGAATTGGATTCCTTTGGATGGTACCAAAAAAAATTGAGTGCTAACTCCTATTTCTTAATTAATTTCTTATTTAATTAAGAAATCTGCTATCGGACATTTATTTTATTTTGGATTCGATAATTTTCATTTTTGCAAAGAATTTCGACATAGTTACTTTAAAAAACTATATATTATGAACTATATATTATGAGAAACAATCCCACTACTTCTGGTCCTGGGGTTTCCACACTTGAAAAAAAAAAGCTGGGGCGTATCACTCAAATTATTGGTCCGGTACTGGACGTAGCTTTTCCTCCAGGTAAGATGCCGAATATTTACAATGCTCTGGTAGTTAAGGGTCGAGATACTGTGAGTCAACCAATTAATGTGACCTGTGAGGTACAACAATTATTAGGAAATAATCGAGTTAGGGCTGTAGCTATGAGTGCTACAGACGGTCTAACGCGAGGAATGGAAGTTATTGACACAGGAGCTCCTTTAAGCGTTCCAGTCGGTGGAGCAACTCTCGGACGAATTTTTAACGTACTTGGAGAGACTGTTGATAATTTAGGTCCCGTAGATACTCGCACAACATCTCCTATTCATAGATCTGCGCCCGCCTTTACCCAGTTAGATACTAAATTATCTATTTTTGAAACAGGAATTAAAGTGGTAGACCTTTTAGCCCCCTACCGACGTGGAGGAAAAATCGGACTATTTGGGGGAGCTGGAGTGGGTAAAACAGTACTCATTATGGAATTGATCAACAACATTGCAAAAGCTCATGGGGGCGTATCCGTATTTGGCGGAGTAGGTGAACGTACTCGTGAAGGAAATGATCTTTACATGGAAATGAAAGAATCCGGAGTTATCAATGAACAAAATATTGCGGAATCAAAGGTGGCTCTAGTCTACGGTCAAATGAATGAACCGCCGGGAGCACGTATGAGAGTTGGATTGACTGCCCTAACTATGGCGGAATATTTCCGAGATGTTAATGAACAAGACGTACTTCTATTTATCGACAATATCTTCCGTTTCGTACAAGCAGGATCTGAAGTATCCGCCTTATTGGGTAGAATGCCTTCTGCTGTGGGCTATCAACCTACTCTTAGTACCGAAATGGGCTCATTACAGGAAAGAATTACTTCTACAAAAGAAGGGTCCATAACTTCGATTCAAGCAGTTTATGTACCTGCAGACGATTTGACCGATCCCGCTCCTGCCACGACATTTGCACATTTAGACGCCACTACCGTACTGTCAAGAGGATTAGCCGCCAAAGGTATCTATCCAGCAGTGGATCCCTTAGATTCAACGTCAACTATGCTCCAACCTCGGATCGTTGGCGAGGAACATTATGAAACGGCGCAAAGAGTTAAGCAAACCTTACAACGTTACAAAGAACTTCAGGACATTATAGCTATCCTTGGGTTGGACGAATTGTCCGAAGAAGATCGTTTAACCGTAGCAAGAGCACGAAAAATTGAGCGTTTTTTATCACAACCTTTTTTCGTAGCAGAAGTATTTACGGGCTCCCCGGGAAAATATGTTAGCCTAGCAGAAACAATTAGAGGGTTTCAATTGATCCTTTCCGGAGAATTAGATAGTCTCCCTGAACAGGCCTTTTATTTGGTAGGTAACATCGATGAAGCTACCGCGAAAGCTATGAACTTAGAAATGGAGAGCAAATTGAAGAAATGACCCTAAATCTTTGTGTACTGACTCCTAATCGAATTGTTTATAATTCCGAAGTAAAAGAAATAATTTTACCTACTAATAGTGGCCAAATCGGCGTATTACCAAACCACGCTCCTATTGCCACAGCTGTAGATATAGGGATTTTGAGAATACGCCTTAACGAACAATGGTTAACAATGGCTCTGATGGGCGGTTTTGCTAGAATAGGCAATAATGAGATCACTGTTTTAGTAAATGAGGCTGAGAGGGGTAGTGACATTGATCCACAAGAAGCCCAGCAAACTCTTGAAAAAGCAGAAGCTAACTTGAGTAAAGCCGAAGGAAAGAGACAAATAATTGAAGCAAATCTAGCTCTCAGACGAGCTAAGACACGAGTAGAGGCTACCAATACGATTTCGTAACTAGTTGGTGCGTCCAAATAATCAAAAGAGGTTTTGTTTATACACTTTTTATCTATAGAATCTATATAGAGAAGATATCCTATTTTTCTTTTTATTTGATTGAATCAACAAAATAAAATACAACGAAAAATAGGATTCTGGTTCAACGAAAAAAAAAAGAAATAGAAAATATAAAAATTCAGAATTATAAGATTATAAATTTATATAGTCGATTATATATAGTCTTAATAATCGGAGGGTGAGTATAAAAACTTATTAGATACCGGAGTCGACGGTATATAATAAGTTTTACCTACTATTGGATTTGAACCAATGACTCCTGCCGTATGAAAGCAATACTCTAACCACTGAGTTAAGTAGGTCGTTTATCATTACAAAGGGAACCCTCGCTATAGATGGATTATAAATGGAATAGTGTTTATAAGCAATATTAATCAAACAAACAGACCGAAGAGCTATGATGTTGAATCGTGGAATAGAAATCTTGACAAATAATTATCCGAATGCTAAAAAAAATATGTAGCACAACACAAGGGCTATAGCGCAGTTGGTAGAGTAGCTCGTTTACACGAGCGCCAATGTTTTTCAAGGAAGTCCGCCGTGCAATCAAAAGCTTGCTAAATCCATGTCTTACTCTATGACTTTGAGAAAAAAAAACAAGAGAATAATAGCCTGACAATTAGTTCTAGTTCGGTTCGATTCAGGTGCTCGTTTAGTCGCTAAATAGACCCCATTATTGTATTGTATTAATTTCATATCTTGATTTGATATGGTGGATTCCGAGGGTATTCAATGCTAGGCATAATGAGCATAAGGGCCTCAAAAAATCTCTTTTCGTCCTATGAACTTTAAGGCGTACAAATTTTCATATTGGATTTTTTAAGCCGAACGACGGAGGCTCTATTTAAGATTTTAAATAATCGATGCCAAAGGCGCACCTACGTCAAGATAAAACTCTTCTTTGAAACACTTTGGTAGTGCTTATGAACCAAAGGTCAAGTAAATAATGAAGTAGAGTACATGGAACCATATTTTTTCTTGATAGAAAAAAGATGGCGGACTGGCTGATATTTACATTAGTTAATGAAAGAGCCCAATGCAAAAAAAAATGCATGTTGGGTCCTTGAAACTAAATCATTTTTATAATAATCCGTTTGATTGATCCGTTTTACCGAAAAGGTCATCGGTTCGAGTCCGTATAGCCCTAAGGGTAAAATTTACCATGGAAAAAATTACCGACTACTTGACAAAGGTAATTTTTTTTTATATAATAAATATAGAAACAAATAGATGGAAAAAATTACCGACTACTTGACAAAGGTAATTTTTTTTTATATAATAAATATAGAAACAAATAGATGGAAAAAATTACCGACTAAGAATAGGATCTTTAGTAAAATAATTTTCTAAAAGTTTTATTTATCTTTACATTGATTGATTACTATGAATTATAATGTCATAAAATGGGATGCGTGATAATAAATACAACAACGGTTCGTGTGGGTCTCATTTCATATGATCTGATCGGAAATTTTGAAATTATGCATTCAACTCTTACAAATATCATAGATAACACGGATATCCCGCAATTTACTTTTCAATAAATTGCTTTAATATTTCATTTTATAATCTTTATAAATATAAACAATATCTCTTATCTTCTTTCTATTTTTTATAAAAGTACAGAAATTAGGGGGTTCTAATAACTATGACTTTTATTTTCAATTTGATAAACCAACCTTTTGTAAAAAAAGGGCGGTTACCCTTCTTGGAATTAAAAAGGAACTTAGGACACAAGTATAAATTCCTCACTGAAGCAACAGAAAATTCGGGTTCTCTTGATGAAAAGAATTTTAGCGCGGAGGATACCAGGATAAGTGATACAGAAAGTCTTGGATGGATCCCCGAAAATAGGGGAATTGATAATATTATATTAACTAAAAACCCGGGAGAGGAGGTAAATAATATGGAGAAGCGGGATCTGGAACGGGACGTAAATGAGCAAACTGATGGAACAGAGAATATAACGGAAACGGACCCCATGCGAAAATTTGCGCATTTGTGGTATCACTGCGACAATTGTTATCGTTTGCACTACAAAGAAGACCCCTTAAATGCAGCGAGAATCTGCGAGAATTGTGGAATTCATATAAGAATGAATAGTGGGGATAGGCTAGCGCTTCTGATTGATAAAGGCACTTGGATTCCCATGGATGAAGACATGGTTTCGAGGGATCCAATTGAATTTGATAGAGAAGTTTTTTATGAAAAAATTAACTACAAAGAATTCTTAAAAGAATTTATGGGTTATTATAGTAAGAATTCTGTATTCGTTGAAATACTAAATAATACCGACAAGGAGCGGGATCGCGAAAATGATAAGTATTGTTTCAAATGCGGGATTGATAGACCTGATTGTTTCGAGGAACTCCACGAAGGGGAGATTAGCCCTTTCCAAATTTTTTTCGGGTGTGCGAAATATGATACAAGGGATTCTGGTTTTTTCGAGGAATGCGCCAAAAAAGGTGGGCTTGTTCATTTTGAAATTTGTTGGATACTTTCTAAATACTATTATAAATCAGATGAAGATGCTTTTCGTAAATTTTTTTCCAAGGATTATGAGCCGTATTTCAAAGACGATGAATTGTGTTCTGAAGCTTTTGAGACAGAATTCTATGAGAAACTTTTGGGCAATAATGCGATTGAGATTTACTATTTTCGTCTGCCCTGCGGAAATATTTGTAGTATTTCTCCCTTATTTTATAAGCTTTTTTTCGAAAATCGGGTGGATCTTCCCAGATTGGAACAATCTTGTTCCAAATTTGGGATTGATCTGTCCGAATTTTTTGAATCTTTTCCCAAACACGAGATGGATTGCCTCAAATTTTGTCAAGAAGCTGGCAGCCTGGGGATTGGATTTTCGCTTTTATCTGATTCTTGTGAAAAACAAATTAGTTATGATTATCTTGACCTTACTTTTTTTAGGAAAATTCCAAAAAGTGTTTCTGGGATTTACAAATTTATGGAGGAATCTTACAAAAATGAGATGGAGGAATTTTACAAAAATGAGCTTGATCTTTTCTTTATTATTGGCGGCATTGGCGAAAGGGAGAGGTTTAGGATTCTTTCCGAGCTTTCGAAAACTTTTTGCCTTGGTATGCACAAATCCTTTGAAGGTATTGCTGAAAAACATAAAAAAGATTTTTACAGAGATCAGATTTATGATTCAAAAGATCTTTACAGAGATCAGATTTATGATTCAAAAGATCATATCGATTTTGCGAGGGATTCTAAAGATCATATGGATCCGGATGAGGATTTTCAAAACCCAACTGACCTTGATCCTGATAGAGATTCTTCTGCCGATTCTTCCGGAGATCAGATTGATTTCCAGAAGGATTCAAAAGATCATATTGATTTTGCGAGTGATTCTAGAGATGATATTGATCCAGATGAGGATTTTCGAAATCCAACTGATCTTGATCCTGATGAAGATTCTTCTGGAGATTTATCGGGCCGAAGAGACTCAAAAGATCTTATTCATCATATTTATTTTGCTAAGGATTCTAGAGACCATATTGATCAGGATTCTAGAGATGATATGGATCCGGATGAATATTTTCAAAATCCAACTGACCTTGATCCTGATAGAGATTCTTCTGCCGATTCTTCCGGAGATCAGATTGATTTCCAGAAGGATTCAAAAGATCATATTGATTGGGATGAGGATTGTCGACCCCGAACTGCTCTGGATCCGGATAAGGATTCTTCTGGAGATTTATTGGGTCGAAGGGGTGGTAATGAAAATGAAGAGGGGGATGGATACTGTCAAAATCCACCTGGTCATGATCCTGATAAAGACTCTTCTGGAGATTCAGCACGCCCAATGGATGGTATTAACGTATATAAAGAGGAGGAAGACCCTCTTGCTTATATTTTTATGGATTCAGAGGATGTTACGTATCCTGTCAAGAAAGATATTTCCGAAAAAGAAAAGGAAGGATCGAAAAGAGAAGAAGAGTCCGCAGCTTCTAGTGATTCTTCTGGATTGGAAGGGAGATATTATCGGGACCATATGGATTTATCCCCCAAAGAGACCGGGTTAGAAGAAATTTCGGAAAAAGATAAGGAAGGTTCGAAAAAGGAAGAAGAGTCCAAGGAAGAAGAGTCCAAGGAAGAAGAGTCCAAGGAAGAAGAGTCCAAGGAAGAAGAGTCCAAGGAAGAAGAGTTCAAGGAACAAGAGTTCAAGGACCAAGAGTTCAAGGACCAAGAGTTCGAGGAATCTAGTTATTTTTTTGAATCCGAAGATGACTTCGATTGGGACGAGTTTATAGAGGCTCTTAATAGAAACGTTAGTAATGCTGCATACGAATTTGACTTCGGTTGGTACGAGTCGAGAGAGGCTCTTAATAAAAAAGATAGTGATTTTGGATCCGAATCTGAATTCGAGCGGAGAGATGGTTCGAAAAAGGAAGAAGAGTCCAAGGAAGAAGAGTCCAAGGAAGAAGAGTCCAAGGAAGAAGAGTCCAAGGAAGAAGAGTCCAAGGAAGAAGAGTCCAAGGAAGAAGAGTCCAAGGAAGAAGAGTCCAAGGAAGAAGAGTCCAAGGAAGAAGAGTCCAAGGAAGAAGAGTCCAAGGAATCTAATGATTTTGAATTCGAATTTGATGAAGAAGAATTTGATGAAGAAGAGTCCAAGGAAGAAGAGTCCAAGGAATCTAATGATTTTGAATTCGAATTTGATGAAGAAGAATTTGATGAAGAAGAGTTCGCAGAATCTGATTATTTTGAGCCCGAAGATGATGAAGAAGAGGATAAAAATTATATAGATTATTATGATTCTTACCAAGACGAGACCGGGTTACCTGAAGCTATTCAAACAGGTATAGGTGAACTAAACGGTATTCCTTTAGCAATTGGTGTTATGGATTTTGGGTTTATAGGGGGTTCTATGGGAGCCGTAGTAGGTGAAAAAATCACCCGGTTGATTGAATATGCTACCAAAAATTCACTACCCCTTATTATAGTATGTGCTTCTGGAGGGGCACGGATGCAAGAAGGCATTGTGAGCTTAATGCAAATGGCTAAAATATCTTCTGCCTTGTACGACTATCACTATAAACCGGTCGAAAAAAAATTATTATATATATCAATTCTTGCATCGCCCACTAGTGGTGGTGTGACAGCCAGTTTTGGTATGTTGGGGGATATTATTATTGCCGAACCAGACGCCGAAATTGCGTTTGCGGGTAAAAGAGTAATTGAGGAAGTTTTGAAGGAGGAAGTACCCGAAGGTGCACAAACAACCGAAAATTTATTCGAAAAGGGTTTATTCGATCCAGTCTTACCACGTAATCTTTTAAAGAGCGCTCTAAGTGAGTTACTTGAGCTGCACGGTTTTTTTCCTTTGAATAAAACCCAAGCCAAGCATTAGGGTCAATTATTTGTGTCAATTCAATCAAAGTATTTGGTTTATCGGAATCAAAGTAAAAACTAGAAGGATTGAAGTTTTTAGCTGGCGACGCCCTATTTGTAGAATATAAAAAATAAAAAAATATAATGAATATAGAATATATATTCATTATATTTCCGATTACTAATCAGGAAACCCCTATCAATAAGAAGGAAAAAAAAGAAGGACTTCTTACCTTTTTTTTCCTTCTGCGAAATCTGTCAAATAAAAAAAATTTCATGTTCCCTTTTTCCATTTTGACATATGTATATAATTCATAAATCACTTTTTTCCTCTTTCGGGATTTTCCGGGAATCCCCTTTTTCCTTATTTAAAATCCATCTATTTTTTTTATTGAATTAGTAGAAGCAAAAGAAAGAAGAAAAAATGAAGAATAATAAAGTCGATTATCATATATTATATGTGGAAAGGTTATTTTTTTAGTTCTACATTCCTTGCACTTATTATATATACTCTACTTACTTCTACTTCTATAGATATAGAATTCGAATTCGAATTAATTTATTAATATAATAACATAATAACAAAAAAAATATAACAAACAGGTACAATATAGTAAATCGAGGTACCCATTCTATGACAACTATCAACTTTCCCTCTATTTTTGTGCCCCTAGTAGGCCTAGTATTTCCGGCAATTGCAATGGCTTCTTTATTCCTTCATGTTCAAAAAAACAAGATTGTTTAGATCCTGTGGGCCAAATCTAATTTTTCAAGACTTAGACTTGAATCATAAAACAGATATCTATTTAGCAGAATGGTCTACCACGTGATTTCTTCCGAACATAAACGAAGGAGCCCTTATGCATGTGCATGCGGAAACATGACATTAGGGGTAGATTTATTATTTTTGATCTAACTAGTTAAAAGTAAAGATTCACATCAGAATGGTACTAGTTGAAGAGAGTTACATCGGAAATAAAAAGAATAAGGAAAGTCAAATTCATTTGGGATATTCTTTCAATTCAAATAAAATGCAACCCGATCTACTATGAATTGGCGATCAGAACGTATATGGATAGAGCTTATAACGGGATCTAGAAAAATAAGTAATTTCTGCTGGGCATTTATCCTTTTTTTAGGTTCATTAGGATTCTTATTAGTTGGAATTTCCAGCTATCTTGGTAGGAATTTGATATCTTTATTCCCCCCCCAGCAAGTTATTTTTTTTCCACAAGGGATCGTGATGTCTTTCTATGGGGTCGCAGGCCTCTTTATTAGCTCCTATTTGTGGTGTACAATTTCTTGGAATGTAGGTAGTGGTTATGATCGATTCGATAGAAAAGAAGGAATAGTATGTATTTTTCGTTGGGGATTTCCTGGAAAAAATCGTCGCATCTTCCTCCGATTTCTTATAAAAGATATTCAGTCCATTAGAATAGAACTTAAAGAGGGTATTTATACTCGTCGTGTCCTTTATCTGGAAATCAGAGGTCAGGGGGCCATTCCCTTGACCCGTACTGATGAGAATTTTACTCCACGAGAAATTGAACAAAAAGCTGCTGAATTGGCCTATTTCCTGCGTGTACCAATTGAATGAAGTATTTTGAAATGAATGCTTTCTTTCTCAGCTCGGAATAAAATAAAAAATCTACAATCCTTTTTTATATGGCGTACCTTAAGTAAGGTAAATAACGGAAATTAAATCAGAACACCCATTCGGGTCAAAACAGACGTATACGGGTATACATAAAAACCAAAAGGAGAATTTTTTTTTGTTTACAAATTTGTCTGCAAAAAGGGGTTTTTTATTCGTATGGAAATCGACTCAACTCAATTCTCAATTCAATTCAGTAACAGTAATAAAAAAAAAGTAAAAAATAGAAATAATAATGGACTCATTCCATATATCAAATCGAAATAAATAACTTTCTTTAGGCCCAGTAGTTAGAATTGATAGGTTAGATACAATACAAAAAAATCCTGTATTTTTCTTATATTATTTAGCAATCTTTCGTTTTATTTTTATTCTTTCTTTTGTTCTCTTTAATGATCAAACAATTGGCTTTCTTATAATTATAACGAGAATTTTATTATTCGAATTTTGTTTTGTTTTGCTACCCATTTTTGATCATCACATTCAGACCCTCAATTCGTTATTTTGTGCTAGGGGTAACTTGTGAAATTTTTCCAAAGATTTGATTGATATTATTGATATTTTGGTAGTCAAGTAAGTTCTCTCGTCTTGAAATCAAAATAATATTCATTAATTGAAGTGGATGTCCCACGTATTCATTAAAAGGAAGGAATTGCTTCGAATTGGATGGACCAATTGCAATATCTGGAAACACGATTTTTTTGTTTATTCATTCGAATTCAGAGTGGATTCTTTATTCTAAATTTTGTGTTTTTTCAAGATTCAAGGACTAATTAACAAATTAGAACAAAAAAAACAGAAAATAGACTCATGGATTCGATACTTTGTAATAGAATAATAGAACTCATGTTTCATAGAAATACTAGGTCGCATAGAGTCGACGAGCGCGACGGGTTCGTTAACAATTTATAGATGAAAAAAAAAATGGAAAAAAAGAAAGCATTTATTCCCTTTCTATATCTTGTATCTATAGTATTTTTACCCTGGTGTATCTCTCTATCATTTCAAAAAAGTCTGGAATCTTGGGTTACTAATTGGTGGAATATTAATCAATCTGAAACTTTTTTGAATGATATTCAAGAAAGGGGTCTTCTAGAAAAATTCATCGAATTAGAGGAGCTCCTTTTGTTGGACGAAATGATAAAGGAATACCCGGAAACATATCTACAAAAGCTTCGTATAGGAATCCACAATGAAATGATTCAATTGATCAAGATGCACAATGAGGATTGTATCCATATGATTTTGCACTTCTCGACAAATATAATCTGTTTACTTATTCTAAGTGGGTATTCTATTCTGGGAAATAAAGAACTTATTCTTCTTAACTCTTGGGTTCAGGAATTCCTATATAACTTAAGCGACACAATAAAAGCTTTTTCTATTCTTTTATTAACCGATTTATGTATCGGATTTCATTCACCCCACGGTTGGGAACTAATGATTGGCTCTATCTACAAAGATTTTGGATTTGCGCATAACGATCAAATTATATCTGGTCTTGTTTCCACTTTTCCAGTCATTCTAGATACAATTTTAAAATATGGCATTTTCCGTTATTTAAATCGTGTATCCCCATCGCTTGTAGTGATTTATCATTCAATGAATGATTGAAAAGAAAAACGATATACGGATATTAATCCAATTAGAATTTAGAATTATAATGTTTCTTACTTCGTACATAATCAAAGCATTCAAAATCGTACTTACTCCTTCTATTTCTACCCACCCAAGGCGGGGAGTTTATCCCACATTCTAGTAATATTATTTCAGTAAATTCAGTTCAGTAAGGTAAATAGCAGAATCGTGGATAGGGAACTATACTAGCAACCTACCCAATTTATTGTAGAAATTTTCGGGATCAACGATTGATTGGACCATGCAAACTAGAAATACTTTTTCTTGGATAAAAGAACAGATTACTCGATCCATTTCCATATCGGTCATGATATATATAATAACTCGGTCATCCATTTCAAATGCGTATCCCATTTTTGCACAGCAAGGTTATGAAAATCCACGAGAAGCAACTGGGCGTATTGTATGCGCCAATTGCCATTTAGCTAATAAGCCCGTGGATATTGAGGTTCCACAAGCGGTTCTTCCTGATACTGTATTTGAAGCCGTTGTTCGAATTCCTTATGATACGCAACTAAAACAGGTTCTTGCTAACGGCAAAAAGGGGGGTTTGAATGTGGGGGCTGTTCTTATTTTACCTGAGGGATTTGAATTAGCCCCGACCGATCGTATTTCTCCCGAGATGAAAGAAAAGATAGGCAATCTTTCTTTTCAGAGCTATCGCCCCAATAAAAAAAATATTATTGTGATAGGTCCTGTTCCTGGGCAAAAATATAGTGAAATCACCTTTCCGATTCTTTCCCCGGACCCTACTACTAAGAAAGATGTTCACTTCTTAAAATATCCGATATATGTAGGTGGTAACAGGGGGAGGGGCCAGATTTATCCTGACGGAAGCAAGAGTAATAATACAGTTTATAATGCTACAGCAGCCGGTATAGTAAAGAAAATTTTTCGAAAAGAAAAGGGTGGATACGAAATAACCATAGTGGGTGCCTCGGATGGACGTGAAGTGGTTGATGTTATCCCTCCAGGACCAGAACTTCTTGTTTCAGAGGGTGAATCTATCAAACTTGATCAACCATTAACAAGTAATCCTAATGTGGGTGGATTTGGTCAAGGAGATGCAGAAATAGTACTTCAAGACCCATTGCGCGTACAAGGTCTTTTGTTCTTCTTTGCATCTGTTATTTTGGCACAAATCTTTTTA